GTAGAACTACGAAAAGAGGAAGAAGTCGAGCCACAAGAAAAATTCCCGCGGCTACCATAGTAGCAGCATGTATAAGGGCGGAAATTGGAGTAGGCCCCTCCATAGCATCAGGTAGCCATACATGAAGAGGAAATTGGGCCGATTTGGCAACTGAGCCACAAAATAACAAGAGGGCAAACAAAGTAAGAAAAAAAACATTCATTTCATTTTTAGAAATCAAATTATTTATAATTTGAAACAAATGCCGAAATTCCAAACTCCCCGTTATCCAATAAATACCTAAAATTCCCAATAATAATCCAAAATCCCCTACACGATTAGTTACAAATGCTTTTTGACAAGCATTTGCCGCAATAGGACGGGTGAACCAAAAGCCTATTAATAAATAAGAACACATTCCTATTAATTCCCAAAAAAAATAAATTTGTATCAAATTTGAACTAGTAACTAATCCCAACATTGAAATATTAAAAAGAGTCATATAAGCAAAAAATCTCAAATATCCTTGATCATGAGACATATAATTATCACTATAAATAAGAACGAGAATGCCAACCGTAGTAATTAATATTGACATAATAGAAGTAAGTGAATCGATCAAGTACCCAAACTCTAAAGAAATATCATTATTTATGGTCCAAGACCATACATATTGAAAAATCGAACTATTCTGGATTTGATGAATAGACAAATCAAGCGAAAAAAACATAACTATAGTTAACAATAAGATGCTAGGAAAAGCCCAAATACGGCGAATATTTTTTGTTGCGGTCGGAAAAAGTAGAAGTCCCACTCCTATTAACATCGGAACTGGGAATGGAATAAAAGGTATGATCCATGAATATTGATGTGTGTATTCCATACAATAAAGAAAAAAAAATTATGATTCTGATTCTAATGAATTTTGTTTCTTAGGTTTTTATTTTATCTTTTTTGTAATGTAAAGGAATGGATTCGGTTAATAACAAATAAACATAGAATTTAATAAATATAGAAGAATCGATTATTAATTATTCTGAATCTTTGGACAATATTTTTTTAACATTAGTTTAGTGAATGAAATTGAACTTAACTAATTAAGTTTTTATTACAGTAAGAAATAGCGATGTTTGTAAAACTTTCTAATTCTCAAAAGTATTCTATTATTATATTATTCAATATTTAAAATAGTAAAAAAATGGAAATTAAATTCTATAAAATATATGTCTAATTAGAGAGAAACTTCTTTTCATTTACAGAAAAATGTCTTTCACATAAAATTATATAACAATCAAAAACTAGACTAATTATATGGCAGTTCCAAAAAAGCGCACGTCTATTTCAAAAAAAATTATTCGGAACACTTTATGGAAAAAGAAGGGATATTTTACAGCATTAAAAGCTTTTTCATTAGCGCAATCTATTTTTACGGGGAATTCTAAAAGCTTTTTCTGTAACAAATACAAACGTTAGAATAATTTCAATTAACTTGATTCAACGAATCTTTTTGAAATACAAAAATATTCATATAAAATGGATATCTAATAGAATATTCATTTATAAATTTGTGATATTTCCATTATATATATATAATAGATTCTAAATTTACATTATATAATAGATTCTAATATAATTCTTTAAAATTATTTTATTGAATGTTTAGTAAACAAATATTGTATTTGAATTGATTCTTTGAATCTCGACAATTGACTCCAATTTGGTTATTATGCTTTCGAGTAAGCCGCTATGGTGAAATTGGTAGACACGCTGCTCTTAGGAAGCAGTGCTAGAGCATCTCGGTTCGAGTCCGAGTAGCGGCATGACATCTTCTCTTCTAAAAAATAGGTCCTATAATGAATTCTTATTTCTATTCCTAGTATTTCTATTTTTTCATTCAATATGGTTATGGTATTTTCCACTTTAGAGCATATATTAACTCATATATCGTTTTCGGTCGTATCTCTTTTAATTTCAATTCATTTGATAACCTTATTATTAGGCAATGAAATAATAGGATTATACAATTCGTTCAAAAAAGGCATGATAATAACTTTTTTTTGTATCACAGGATTGTTAGTTACTCGTTGGATTTTTTCGGGCCATTTACCATTTAGTAATTTATATGAATCATTAATATTTCTTTCATGGACTTTTTCTATTTTTTATATGGTTCTTTGCTTCAAAAAAAAAAAAAACTACTATTTCAATACAATAATAACGCCAAGTATTCTTTTTACCCAAGGCTTTGCTACTTCGGGTCTTTTAACCGAAATGCATCAATCCTTAATATTAGTGCCTGCTTTACAGTCCCATTGGTTAATGATGCACGTAAGTATGATGATATTGGGTTATACAACTCTTTTATGTGGATCATTATTATCAGTGGCTATTTTAGTCATTACTTTTCAAGAACTGATACACATGATTGGTAAAAGCAAGACTTTCTTTTTTTTTAATGAAACCTTGTCTTTTGCTGAAATAAAATACATGAATATGAATGATAAAAAGAATCTTTTACAAAAAACTCATTTTCTGTCTGATTCGTCTTATAGAAATTATTATAGATATCAATTTATTCAACAATTGGATCGTTGGGGTTACCGTACTATTAGTCTAGGTTTTATCTTTTTAACAGTAGGTAATATATCAGGAGCAGTATGGGCTAATGAGGCATGGGGATCATATTGGAATTGGGATCCAAAGGAAACTTGGGCTTTTATTACTTGGATTATTTTCGCGATTTATTTACATACTAGAAAAAATAAAAAATTGGAATATATAAATTCTTCGATAGTGGCCTCCATGGGCTTTCTTATAATTTGGATATGTTATTTAGGGATAAATCTTTTAGGAATAGGACTACATAGTTATGGTTCATTTACATCTAATTAAATTCAAAAAAAGAATTTAACAAATATTGGGAACATTTTATAAAATAAGAAAAAAAACTCCCAATAAAATGATTAAGACCCCATTGAATCAAGTAATGTAATAGTGATTCAAGGGGTTCTCACAAACAACAAACATATTCAATTAGAATTCAAATTCATTTTTATGTAATTAATAAAATACAAAAAGAAATCCATTTTTTTATTGTGCATCGGATTTTTTTCGATTTTTTCTTTTTCATTTATTCCCGAAAACGATCTATAAAAAATTAGAGAGAATCGCTTCAACCTTGTCAGCCGAAAATGAAAAAATAAAATCTGGATAAATGCCAATACTTATTACGGGTATAAGGATAGAAATTGAAATAAATAATTCTCGTGGCCCCGAATCAAAAAAATAAGAATTTGGTGTATTAAAAAGCTTGTATCCATAGAACATTTGACGTAAGATAGATAATGAATAAATAGGAGTTAATATCATTCCAATTGCGGTTACAAAAGTGATGAGTATTTTTGTGATTAAAAGATATTTTTGATTGGTAATGATTCCCAATAAGACTATCAATTCTGCAACAAAACCGCTCATGCCCGGTAATGCAAGAGAAGCCATCGACAAGGTAGTGAAAATCGTGAATATTTTTGGCATTGGGATAGCCATTCCACCCATTTCGTCGAGATAAAGAAGACGTAGTCTATCATAACTAGTTCCCGCCAAGAAAAAAAGCGCAGCACCAATAAATCCGTGAGAGATTATTTGTAAAATAGCCCCATTCAGCCCTGTCTCGCTTATAGAACCAATTCCTAAAATTAAGAAACCCATATGAGATACCGAGGAATAAGCTATTCTTTTTTTTACATTGCGTTGACCAAGAGATGTTGAAGCTGCATAGATTATTTGAATTGAACCTAATAGCATTAACCAGGGACAAAATATAGAATGAGCGCGAGATAATAATTCCATATTAATTCGAACCAACCCATATGCTCCCATTTTTAATAATATTCCGGCTAAAAGCATACAAGTACTGTAATGCGCCTCTCCGTGGGTATCAGGTAACCATGTATGTAAGGGTATAATTGGTGATTTGACAGCAAAAGCAATAAGAAATCCCATATAGAAGATTATTTCTAGTGCCACGGGATATGATTGATTAGTTAATGATTCAAAATTTAATGTTGGTTCATTAGAACTATATAAACTCATACCCAGAATTCCCAGTAATAAAAAAACAGAACTTCCCGCAGTATACAAAATAAACTTTGTAGCTGAATACAAACGTTTTTTTCCACCCCACATAGATAAAAGTAGATAAACGGGAATTAATTCTAATTCCCACATGATGAAAAAAAGTAAAATGTCTCGAGAAGAAAATGTTCCTAGTTGACCACTATACATTGCTAACATAAGAAAATAGAATAATTTAGATTCTCGAGTAACCGGCTGAGCCGATAACGTAGCTAACGTAGTAATAAATCCCGTTAATAGAAGGGGTCCTAGAGAGAGTCCATCTATTCCGAATCTCCAGTAAAAGTCAAAAAAATGGATCCATTTATAATTTTCTGTCAATTGGATTAGTGGATCATCCAATTCGAAATGATAACAAAATACATAGGCTATTAGAAGGAGATCTATGAAACATATACAATAAGTATACCATTTAATTGTCTTATTTCCTTTATGGGGAAATAAGACAATTAAAGAACCTCCTACTATTGGCAAAACTACAACTGTTGTTAACCAAGGAAAATCATTCGTGATAAAAATAAGATATACTTAGACTACAAAAACCCGGGCTCAAAAAAAAAAAAAGAAAATAGTTTTTATTTTGAGCCCGGGTTTTTGCCAGTAAAAAAAAGTACTTGTATACGGTTCTTTTTGAAACGTATTAATAAGCTAGACCCATGCTTCGAGTTGTTTCATGCCATAAATAAACTCTAACACTTAAGAAATCCGTCGGACAGGCGGATTCACACCTCTTACAACCAACACAGTCCTCTGTTCTTGGGGCAGAAGCAATTTGTTTAGCTTTACATCCACCCCAAGGTATCATTTCTAATACATCTGTTGGGCAGGCTCGGACACATTGAGTACATCCTATACATGTATCATAAATCTTTACTGAATGTGACATTGGATCATAATCCTTGAACATCAAAAATTCAACATTTTCAATCTAGTAAATAGGTAAACCTATTCTATATATATATTAGATACCAGATGAATCAATGATTTATAATCATTTTGCTAGAAAAAATAGACTTCTAGATTAATAATAAGAGAATAGAACCAAGATACTTTGATTTCTTATCTTTGTTTTTGCAAACATGATTCAAATGCATATCTCAATTATGATAATTTGAATTGATTATATAGTACACACTATTCAAAATTATACTTTTTTTTATGAGTAATACTATTTATTCAACAAATTTGATTGATTGATACGGGTTGATTTTCTATTACGATATATTGAGGAAACAATAGCCGGTCCGATAGCTGCTTCAGCGGCTGCAACAGCTATAACAAAAATTGAAAAAATATTTCCTTTTAATTGCCGCCTATCAAAAAAATCAGAAAAGGTTACGAGATTGATATTCACTGCATTCAGTATAAGTTCAAGACACATAAGGGCTCTAACCATATTTCGGCTCGTGATCAATCCATAGATACCTATAGAAAATAAAAAAGCACTCAAAACAAGTGCATGCTCGAATATCATTGACCAACTCCTTTTCAATTTTTATTCATTTCGATCTGAATATGAATTCAACGGATTTTATTGCCTAACATAATAAGTCTACAACAAAATCAAGTATTCGCAAAAATATTTGATACATAAATATTATTTTTTGTTAACATAGAATTCAACAAAAAAGAAATGTGTTAAAATCTAACAAATTGTGATTTATATTATTCCTTTCTTATTGACGAGCCACAAAAATTGCACCTATTAGAGCAACTAAAAGAATAATTGAAATTAGTTCAAATGGAAGAAAAAAATCTGTTGATAAATGAATTCCAATTTGTTGACTAGTACTTATCAAATCTTGCTCTAAAATCTGATTGGGTCTTGTCGTCCAAATAATCCCGTGCCATGATGTATCTAGAATAGTATTTATTTGTGAAATAAAGATACTGGTACAAACCATCAAAGTAATTCCATCCCCAACGGTCCAAACACGAAAATTTTGGTCATATTCGGAACCATTCATAAACATCACAGCAAATATTATTAAAACATTTATAGCGCCCACGTAAATAAGTAGCTGTGAGGCAGCTACAAAATGGGAGTTTGATAAAATATAGAATAAAGATACACAAACAAGAACTAGTCCCAATGAAAAAGCAGAAAAAATCGTATTCGTAAAGAATACTACTCCTAGACTTCCTAATATAAGACCTGATCCAAGAAAGACTAAAATAAAATCATGTAGCGATTCGGACAAATCCATTATATGTAAAATAAGAGATAAATAGAAATTTCATGACCTTATTGATATGACCAGGAAAACCCTTGTTAAATACTAAAATTCTCGGTGCATAGAATTTCACCAAATCCTAAGATAAGATATGTGAATTGCTATTAAGTACAGTTGTTATAGGATGAATGTCATTTCATTCTTTTCTTTATGCCAAAGAGTCATTTCATTTCAAAATACTAAAATATCTTTATATATATATATATCTATATATAGATATTCTATTATTTTTGTTTTTAGAAGAATTTTATAAATCATTTTATTTGAATTGTTCGAATTGTATAATCATCTATTACTGATACTGGTAAACGACCCAAAGCAATTAGATTATAATTCAATTCGTGGCGATCATAAGTTGAAAGTTCATATTCTTCGGTCATTGATAAACAATTTGTTGGACAATACTCAATACAGTTACCACAAAATATACAGATTCCAAAATCAATACTGTAATTAAGCAACCGTTTCTTTCGAATATCAGTTTCTAGTTTCCAATCAACAATGGGTAGATCTATAGGACAGACACGAACACATACTTCACAAGCAATGCATTTATCAAATTCAAAATGTATTCGACCGCGAAAACGTTCTGATGAGATTATTTTTTCATAAGGATATTGAATAGTTACGGGTAACCTATTTGCATGAGATAAGGTAATCATGAGACCTTGACCAATATACCTAGCAGCTCGGATTATTTGTTCACTATAATTTATGAATTCAGTTACCATAAGGAACATATCATGAATAGCTCTGAATATTTTTTTCTTTCTCTTGTTTAAAACAAGTTCTTCATTTTGAATATAGAAGGTCCACATTTTTTTTACAGTGAAAACAGTTGAGACGACGTTGTTAATAATAGATTGCCGAGAGAAATGGGTAAAAGAAACTTCCACCCAAGATTTAATAATTGATCTATTCTTAGCCTAGGCAAAGTCCATCTTGTTGTGATAGAAACGAATATGAATAAATAAGTTTTAACTAGTGTAATAAAGATACCAATTATCGTTACAAAAACTCCGTATGTTTTATTAATTTCAAAAAAGTTAGAAACGAAGATGTACGGAATAGAGATATTTGAACCACCCAAATAAAGAACTGTTACAAATAAGGAAGAAACTAATAGGTTTAAATAGGAAGCAACGTAAAATAAACCAAATTTGATACCGGAATATTCGGTTTGATAACCCGCTATTAGTTCTTCTTCCGCTTCCGGTAAATCAAAAGGTAATCTTTCACATTCTGCTAGGGAAGATATTAGAAAAACGAGGAAACCCATCGGTTGACGCCACAAATTCCATCCCCAAAAACCATATTTTGATTGTGCATCAACGATATCAACTGTACTTAAACTGTTAGATAATCCTAGTCGGTGATGACATTACTGTTACCATCTCTATTACAGAACCGTACATGAGGTTTTCATCTCATACGGCTCCTTTAAAGCCTTCAAAAAATATAATGACCGGGCCCCGATTTTGTATCCCTTGATATATCCCTAAGATAGAGAAAATTCGATTTTATCGGCCGGTTCTGAATTAGACCCATTGAATTCTGTCTGTTCTAATAAAAAAATTTGAAATAAATACATTTATTTCAAAAATAAAAATAAATTTGAACATTTATTTCACTTATTTATATAAATAAAAAATACAAAAGATACTTCTGAATTGATCTCATCCTTTAAAAAATTATCAAATTTAAATTTGTTGAGTAATAACTTAATTTAATTTTTGCATCAAATACTCTTTGAAAATGATCAAGAACTAACACATCATTTTCGATTCCGAAAAAGAATTAGATGTTCCTTTTTTAAATTATGACTATCTCCATAAATAGGGAGGATATAAGACAAAAAAGAAAAAGGAGATCACTTTGACCTCTTATTCTATTCCTTTTTGTGCAAGCAAAAGAAAGGGGACTTCAAAAAATTAAAGGATTATTTCGTTCCTGATAGTTATTTATTCAATCAATGGATGGAAGTATACTCTAGATCGGAATTGGGGGGAGTACTGCCTTCTTTTTTCTACCAACTTCAAGCCCCCTTTAGTATTCTTTTTCTATTATACATAAAGACTCTTTTCGATATTTTAAAAAATAAATATACGTTACTAATCTTTTGTGTATTTTGGTGTTTCTAGTCATCCATTCATTTTTTTTATTAATCCCTTTGAATTTTGTTCATATATGTATACTAATTCATACAAATTATATTGAAAATTTTAAAAAGATTGGTCTTTTGTTTTGCGTCCGCTTCAAGACAGGATTACTAATCAACAAATCTTGGGAAAAAAAACCACTTCTATCTATCTATATATATATCCGATCTATCTATATATATATATAATTCTAGAATTTCATTGATATTTTCACCTTATTCTTATACATAGAAAATTAGACTCAATTTTTTTACTGCAATTTGAAATCATAATACTTTCTCTATAAGTAATATAGTATAGTATTCTATAAATTAGATTCAATAAAAGCTGTTTTATTGCACTCATATAACTATCTGATTCAATTATTCAACCTAAATGCCAAAATTATATTATTCTTTATATATTCTGTTTGTCCTTTACTACAAATATAAGGAGAGGCGTATAGCAAATAGTATCAAAAAATTTCTGTCTCAACGAAGCACACATAGAGATATCGATAACACACAGAGAGTTAATGGTATTTCATAACTAATTGATTGAGCAGCTGCTCGTAGACCACCCAAAAAGGAATATTTATTATTTGACCCATATCCTGACATAAGAAGTCCAATGGGGGCAATACTCGAAATAGCAATCCATAAAAAAACACCAATATTCAGATCAGATAAAACAAAGTTATAACCAAAAGGAATTACTGAATAGCTTAATATAATGGATATGACTGATATAGATGGTCCAAAACTAAATAAACGAATATCTCCTCTAGATGGAATAAGATTCTCTTTAAAAAGTAATTTTGTTCCGTCTGCTAGAGCTTGAAGAACTCCAAAAGGACCGGTGTATTCAGGACCAATACGCTGTTGTATCCCTGCAGATATTTCTCTTTCTAACCATACAATTGCTAGTACACTTATAGTAATTCCTACTATAAAAATAAAAATAGGCACAAATACCCAAAGAATTTCATATATCTCTTTAAAAAATTCTAATCTGAAAAAAAAATGTATATCTTGTATTTCTGTTAAATCAATTATCATTTCAACGATCAACTTCTCCCATAATAATATCTATGCTACCTAGTATTGTCATAATATCGGCCAATTTCATTCTTTTAACTAATTGAGGAAGAATTTGCAAATTTATAAAACCCGGCGGATGAATTTTCCATCTCCAAGGAAAACAATTTTGATCGCCTATTAGAAAAATTCCTAATTCTCCCTTGGGGGCTTCAATTCTTACATAAAGCTCTTGTTTTGGCAATTCAAAACTCGGAGACGATTTTTTACTAATAAATCGATACTCAAACTCATTCCATTCTGGTTCTTTTTCTCTATCAAAGCAGCGGATTTCTAAATTTTCATATGGCCCGCCGGGAAGTCCTTCCAAAGCCTGTTGAATAATTTTTATGGATTCCACCATTTCACCAATTCGAACTAAATAACGAGCTAAAGAATCTCCTTCTTTTTGCCATTGAACTTCCCAATGAAATTCCTCGTAACATTCATAATTATCCACTTTACGTAGATCCCATTGTATTCCGGAAGCCCGAAGCATCGGTCCTGATAAACCCCAATTAATAACTTCTTTTACATCAACGACACCTACGCCCTCAACCCGTTCTAAAAAAATAGGATTTCGCGTAATAAGTTTTTGATATTCGGCAATACTTGTTAAAAAATAATCGCAGAAATCGGAACATTTATCTACCCAACCATAAGGTAAATCAGTCGCTACCCCCCCGATACGAAAAAAATTATGCATCATTCTCATACCTGTCGCAGCTTCAAATAGATCATATATGAATTCTCTTTCTCTGAAAATATAGAAAAAAGGGGTTTGTGCACCAATATCTGCCATAAAAGGTCCTAACCATAGTAGGTGAGAAGCTATACGGCTTAACTCCAACATGATTACTCGGATATAGCTGGCTCTTTTAGGTACTTGAATATTTCCCAACTGTTCAGGTCCATTTACAGTTATTGCTTCTGTGAACATAGTAGCTAAATAGTCCCAACGTGTTACATAAGGCAGATATTGTATAATTGTTCGGTTTTCCGCTATTTTTTCCATTCCTCTGTGTAAATAACCCAATATCGGTTCACAATCAATAACATCCTCACCATCTAGAGTAACAATAAGTCTAAGAACACCGTGCATTGAGGGGTGGTGAGGCCCCATATTGACTATCATGAAGTCCTTTCTTATAGTTGAGATATTCATAGGTTTTTGCTCGATTTATTCTTTTATGAATCGCTTAAAAAAAAAAAAAAAAGTTCATCAAAATTCAAGATCTAATAAATCGAATAATTGAAAATTACTCTTCAATTTAACGAATTTGTGACTGCCGAATATCAAACTGATTGATTAATTTTTTATACCGTATTCCATCTTTCTTTGACAAATAAGACAGTAATCTTTGCCGTTTTCCCAAAATTTTACGTAAACCTGTTTGGGATGAATAGTCTTTTGGGTGCAATTCAAAATGTGACGTAAGTCTTCGTATTCTATTAGTAAATTGGAATATTTGAAATTCAACCAATCCCGGGTTTTTTCCTTTTTTTTCTTGTGAAAGAACAGGTATAAATGAATTTTTTACCATAAAAAAATAAAAGTTTTCCCTTCTCCTCGATTTTTTTGATAGATATTTTTATTGATCAGTAATTATAATGACACTCATTTTTCATTTTTTGATATAAATACGAAATACAATTTTTTTTATTTAGAAATGAAATCCATTCAATTTCAATAGATATAAAGGAAACTAGTTTGATAGATTCAAAAAAAATTGTATACATTAGAAAAAAAAAAAAGAGAATTTTTTAAATTGAATTCTCTTTTTTTTTTTCTAATGTATACATCATTGAATGAAAATCAATGCCATATCAAAATGCGTGTATTTATTTAGCATACGTATCTATCTATATATAGATACATATGCTAACTAGAAGACAAAATTATATTCAGAGATTTTCACACGCGGATACAAATGTATCCTTACTATACTGAAACGGCTTCCATTATGGGTATTAAACCAATAACGATTTATACAAGCTAAATCTTCTAATCGATATTTTGGCCAAAGAAAAATTTTGAAATTCATTAGTTTTTTTTTCTCTTTCTCATTTCTTTTTTTAGTCAAAACTTGAAAACCCTTTTTTACTTGATTTTTATTATCAAATATTGTGTTTCTATGCATACTATTTATATTATTTGGAGATAAACAAATTCTCATTCTCAACTCTCTACGACGTCTAGTGGATAAAATGTTTTCAGGAACAAGGAAATTAAAAATATCTTTTTCGTTTTTTTCTGTTATCTTTTGATCTCTTGTTCTTGTAATGTATTTATCAAAATATTTCTTATTAACATGAATTTTTTTTAAGTATTTTTTATAAATTTTACGTTTATTCTTATGAATTAATGAAAGATCCATCGTTTTAGACTTTAAAAATTGTTTATTATTTTTTCTAGACAAGCGAACTGGTTCGATAACAAATAATTCTTTTTTCCTAAATTTATTATTTTTATTTTTACTTAAGCCTGGAAGAGTCAAATTCTTCTTATTTTGAATTATCATAATATCTAGACCTAGTTCTCCTCTTTGAATAGAGGCTATAGTCATTTTTCTTAAATTTGTCAATCTAATCAGGAGACAATATACTTTGACATTGTGAAAGATCTTTTGACCTAAGAAATTTTTCCAGTTGAAATGGAAAGTCAAAAAATTTCTTACTAAGAAATGAAGTTCTGCCTCCATATTGTTCTTTACTTTTTTTTTCTTTATAACATAACTATTTTTTTCACTGCCCCTTCCTACAACTACAGAATTTTTTTCAATATCTTCTTGTTTTTTCGATGCTCTAAAAACAGCTATTCTTTTTTTCTTTCTAGTAATATTATTTTCACTAACATTTTGATTTACTTTAGAAACTTTAGAATGTAAATAAAGTAAATTTGTTGGTATAATTTGCGAGTTACCCCTATATGCATTATAAAATATCACAAATTTGGAAAAGAACCAAAATTCTGGATTCGATATTGAACGATTGAATATTTCTCTATGGATTCCCATCCAATCCAAATATTTTCTATTCGAATTTTTTTCGATATCTATAATAATAGCATCTTCAAAATTCTTGATAAAAATATTACTTATTCTATCAAATAAGTTTTTTTTATACGTATTGTAATTAGAAGAAATCCATGTGTTTTTATTTGATTGAAATAGGGATCTATATCCATAAATATATGAGTCTTTCTTATTTGCATAATTCAGAAAATTATAGGATAAAAGATCGTATCTATATTGTTTTCGAATTTTTTTTTTGAATGCGGCTCCTTTTTGTTCTTTGTAAAGAATTAATGGGCTTTTTCCATAGGAATCCCATTTGGTTAAATTTGTATTTTGAGCTACACCACATTTAGTGATTCTATTTCTCCATTTTTGTGATACTAATTTGGACCATCTACTGTTAGATAAGTCATATTGATAATAATGATTCTTTAACCAATTTGTCCATTGATTTAGTTTAGAATTGAGCAGGTTCTTTTGTTTTAATTTAGAATGAACTATTCCTTGTGCTCCAAAAAAAGAATTCTTTATTTTATTTTTAACAAAAAAACAATTTTTATGATATTCAAAAACAAGTCTTAACTTATATATGTTTATGTTAATAATTCGAGTTTGTAACAAATTGAAAAAGACATATGCTTGTGACAAAAAGGAGACATCAAAATAATTATGTGAATTCAAATTCCTATTATGAAAATATTTGTGTAATTTTGAAATAAAGGGAATTATACTTTGATTTGTTTTATAAGTTCTTTCTGCATTTGTTTCATTATCGTAAATCCATTTCTTTAAAAATTTTTTTGTTGATTCAATAAAAGGTTGTATATGGATCTTCGGAATACAAATGATATATAGAAAGATATCTAGGTATATTTTTTTTATGAAAAATTTCAAAAAAGAATGTGATTTTTTCGTTAATCTAATATTTATTCTGTGTAATATTTGCAAAATTTTTTTTTCGAATTCTATTCTTTTACTATTAGAAATTGTTTTGTTCGAATCAATATTTTTCTCTGAAATTACAAGTCCTCTTTTCTTTTCTTCTTTTTTCAGTTTTTTTATTTTTTTGATAACTACTTTTCTTTTAGTATTCAGATCCTTTATCCTTTTTTTTTTCAATGAAAAATTTGTGGACTTTATCGATTGAATTGAAATGGTTGCGTCATAAATCATTGGATTATTCTTACAAATTGTTGAATATTTTTGGTTTTCGCTCAATTCATCTAGTTTTTTGGGTTTCAATTGAATAAACAGAGATTCCAAAAATTCTTTTCTTTTTTTTGTGAGGAATACTATACTTTTTTTTAAACTTTCAATAATACTTTTGATGATCCATTTTGCTTTTTCTATTACGATATTTAGAAACAATTTGAATTTTTCACTGAAAACTTTTAGAACTCGAAAAGTGAAAAATTCAAATTGTTTCGTTTTTTTTTTTAGTTCTTTTAAAATGGGGTCGAAAAATGAAAATAGATTTTTCGGGGAACTAGAAAAAGGCAATTCGACTTCCATCCCCCAAACTGTTAAAAAACAAAAGTTCTTTTTTTTCTTTGAATCTTTTTTCTTTTTATTACATCGTATTTTAGATTTATGCCAAGGTTTTAGATGAAAAGGAAAGAATATTTTTATCTGAATCCCATCTGTTAGCCATTTTTGAGGAAACTCTCTTTCGGATAATTGAACGCCGTTATATGTGCATTTAATATACCTTTCTCTCTTCCAATCCCTATAATCTTCGGACCATTCTGGAATTTGCAAAAATAGTATACGAATCATATTTTTAATTATTATCAATGAAGGTAATAGAATATATTTCCTAATAATGCATTGAGTTATTAATAAAACACCTCTTATTGCTTGAGCAAAGATAATGCTATCCCAGGCTTCTGCTATTTCTATACGTTTTCTTTCCTCATTTCCTTTTTTTTTTTCCTCCTCTTTTTTCGGACTTTTTTTTGTTTTTTCCTCTATATAACCTAAAATGTTAAATTCTGTCTTTTTTCGAATCCAAATTTTTAACTTCAAAAATATTTTCATTGATTTGAAACTATGAAAATAAAATAATAATGATTTTTCAATTTTATCCAAAAAAAGAGGTGAATGTACCCTTTTTTGAAAAAATTTCCAAGTAACTGTTTTACGTCTTTGAGCACGGATAGATCCTTTGATTATATCTCTCCGAAAATCCGACTGTTGGGAATAACGTCTTAAAGCCAATTCGTTTTTTTTTTCAGTATTTTCAGTATTTTCAGTATCTCCAAGATCATTATAAGTATTGTATTTCTTAAAAAATTTAGATTTATTAGTCAAAATGACTACACGTTTGGCTTTTCTAGAACGAATTTGAGAATTATCTGCTTCCATTTTTCCACCTAGTTGTTCTAATTCGTCCATAAATTTGTATGACCACCGAGGTACTTTT